TTTTAATTTTTTTTAATTTATATATAAAAAAAATAAAAAATGGGGTTGAAAAAATTTAAATTAAATTATTATATAAATATATTAATGAAAATAAATTTATATATATATATATATATATGTGTGTGTGTATATATATATATATATATATATATATGTGTGTATGTATATATATATATATATATATATAGAGAGAGAGAGAGAGAGAGAGAGAGAGAGAGAGAAAGGTTATAGTTTTTAAAATAAACGATAAATACACACACCGTCTATATGTTTTTAAACTAAATTAATAATGTTTTTTTTTTTTTTAATTTTTAAAAAAATTTATATAAATTTTTATACATTCTCTACACAAAAGTAAATCAACCAAAAAACAGATTCGTACTTCTATATATATATATATATATATATATATGTGTGTGTGTGTGTGTGTGTGTGTGTGTGTGTGTGTGTTATATTAAATTTTTAATATATAAAAAAAAATCTATGTGAAATAAAAAAATAATAGATAAAATTTTATATTTTAGAAAATTTATTTTTAATTTATTTTACATATAAATTTTAGTGGGTAATTTTAATTATTTAAATAATAATAAATCAATTTTGTAGTAATTAATATTAAAAATTTAAGAAATTAAGATTTAGTATTATAAAAATTAATAACTAATTTTGTGCCAGCAGTTGCGGTTAAACAAAAGTTAAATTAAATTTATTCAGTATATAATAAATAATGATTTTTTTAAAAAATATTAAATTGTAAGGTGAAATTTAAATTTAATTAAAATTTATTTTAATATTATGATTTAATAAATTTTATTATAAACTAGGATTAGATACCCTATTATTAAAAATTTAATTATAAATACTAAAATAGTAGATAATTTATATTGAAACTTAAATAAAATGGCGGTATTTTAGTTCATTTAGAGGAATCTGTCTAATAATTGATAATCCACGAATAAATTTACTTAATTAAAAATTTTGTATATCATTGTTAAAAAAATATTTTTAAATAAAAATAATATTTAAAAATTTAAAATAGAAATTAATTCAGATCAAGATGCAGATTATAATTAAGATTAAGATGGATTACAATAAATTTATTTAAACGAAAAATAATTTTGTAATATAAAATTGAAGGTGGATTTAAATGTAATTTTAATTAATTTATTAAAATGATTAATAATTAAAATATGTACATATTGCCCGTCACTTTCATTTAAAAATTGAAATAAGTCGTAACAAAGTAGAGGTACTGGAAAGTGTTTCTAGAATGATCAAATTAGAGCTTGAAAAAGTATTTCATTTACATTGAAAAGATATTATAATAAATAATTAATTTGAGGGGGAAAATTAATAATTTATATTTAATAAAAAAATTTTTAATAATTGGGGATTTTAAAGTATTTTTTATAGAAATAATAAAATTATTTATAGTTAATTAGTATTAAGAAAGAAATTTGAAATAAATATGAAAATAAATTATTTAAAAAGTAAATTTAAGTTATTGTATCTTGTGTATCAGAGTTTATTAAAAAATATTTATTAATTAATAAAATCTCGAATTTAAAAGAGTTAATTAATTAAAAGAGTTAATGTTGAATAATTATTTTTAATAATTAATTTGAAATGAAATGTTATTCGTTTTTAAATATATCTAGTTTTTTTAGAAAAAAATTTAATTTTAAATTTAAAATATTTTTTAATTTTTTTATAAAAATTAATAAATTTTAAAATTAAATATATTAAGGGATAAGCTTTAATTTAAATTTTTATAAAATTAGTATATAATATAAAAATTTGCCGAATTCCTTTAAATTAATTTCAATTTAAATTAATAATTTATTCATTTAATATACTAATTTTATCATTATTTCTAATTTAATTTTATTAAAAATTATTATTTAAAAAAAAATTTAAAATTATATTTAATTTTTTATAAAATAATAATTTTTAATAAAATTAAATTAGAAATAATGATAAAATTAGTATATTAAATGAATAAATTATTAATTTAAATTGAAATTAATTTAAAGGAATTCGGCAAATTTTTATATTCACTTGTTTATCAAAAACATGTCTTTTTGGTTAATAATTTAAAGTCTAATCTGCCCACTGATTAAAAATTAAAGGGCTGCAGTATATTGACTGTACAAAGGTAGCATAATAAATAGTCTTTTAATTGGAGACTTGTATGAAAGATTTGATGAAATATAAACTGTCTCTAAATTAAAAATTGAAATTAATTTTTTAATTAAAAAGTTAAAATAATTTAAAAAGACGAGAAGACCCTATAGAGTTTTATAATAATAATAATTAATATTTAATATATAAAAATAAATTTAAATTATTATTATTATTTTATTGGGGTGATAGAAAAATTAAAATAACTTTTTTTAAAATTTAAACATAAATAAATGATTTTTTGATCCATGTTTTATGATTAAAAGAAAAAATTACCTTAGGGATAACAGCGTAATTTTTTTTTTTAGTACAAATAAAAAAAAAAGGTTGCGACCTCGATGTTGGATTAAGATAAAATTTAAATGCAAAAGTTTAAAATTTTGATCTGTTCGATCATTAAAATCTTACATGATCTGAGTTCAAACCGGTGTGAGCCAGGTTGGTTTCTATCTTTTAATAAAATAAATATTTTAGTACGAAAGGATCAAATATTTTAAATAATTTAATTTAATGAATTTTAATAATAGTATTATAAACTATTTTGGCAGAAAAAATGTGATGATTTTAGAAGTCATTAATATATAAATTATTATATAGATAGTATTGATAATAATTGATTTTATTAATATTATAGTTGGAGGTTTAATTTTATTAATTGGTGTTTTAATTGGGGTTGCTTTTTTAACTTTACTAGAACGTAAAGTTTTAGGTTATATTCAAATTCGGAAAGGTCCTAATAAATTAGGTTTAATAGGAATTTTACAACCTTTTTCGGATGCTATTAAGTTATTTACTAAGGAACAAGTTTATTTAAATTATTCAAATTATTTTTCTTATTATTTTTCTCCAATTGTTAGATTTATATTATCATTAATTATTTGAATAGTAATTCCTTATATTTTTAATATAGTTATATTTAATTTAGGTTTAATATTTTTTTTATCTTGTACTAGAGTAGGGGTGTATACTTTATTAATTTCTGGTTGATCTTCAAATAGAAATTATTCTTTATTAGGAGGATTACGTGCTGTGGCACAAACTATTTCTTATGAAGTAAGTTTAGCATTAATTTTAATATCAAGAATTATTATAATTATAGATTTAAATTTAGTAAAATTTAGACAATATCAATTTTTAGTTTGGTTTTTATTTATAATAATTCCTTTGAGAATATGTTTTTTTTCTTCTATATTAGCAGAAACTAATCGTACTCCCTTTGATTTTGCTGAAGGTGAAAGAGAATTAGTCTCAGGATTTAATATTGAGTATAGAAGTGGGGGATTTGCTTTAATTTTTTTAGCTGAATATTCAAGAATTTTATTTATAAGATTATTATTTGTTATTATAAATATAGGAGGCTATGAATTAAATTTATTATTTTATTTAAAATTGGTATTAATTTCTTTTTTTTTTATTTGAGTACGTGGTACATTACCTCGTTATCGTTATGATAAATTAATATATTTATGTTGAAAAAGTTATTTACCTATTTCATTAAATTATTTAATATTTTTTTTAGGGTTAAAAATATTATTAAATTAATAAAATAAATTTAGTATAAATTAATAGAATATTTATTCTTTCTTAAGTTTTCAAAACAAATGCTTAATACAAGCTCATTAATTAGTAAAAAATTAATTTATCTCAAAATTTATTAATAATTGGGTTAATAATAAAATAAGAAAAGTAAATTAAAGTTAAAATTTGTCCTGTGATAATATAAGGTATTTCAACAGGTCGTGCCCCGATTCAAGTTAATAAAATAATAGTAATAATTAATAATCAAAATAATATTTGATTTAATGGATAAAATTGAATACCTTGAATTTTTTTATTAAATGAAAATGGTAAAATAATTAAAATTAAAATAGATATTACTAAAGCAATTACACCTCCTAATTTATTTGGAATTGATCGTAAAATTGCATATGCAAATAAAAAATATCATTCTGGTTGAATATGAATTGGAGTAACAAGAGGATTAGCAGGAATGAAATTATCTGGATCTCCTAATAGATATGGATTAATTAAAGTTAATATACATAAGAAAAAAATTAATAAAATGAATCCAATTAAATCTTTGAATGTAAAAAATGGGTGAAATGGGATTTTATCAATATTTCTGTTAATTCCAAGAGGGTTATTAGATCCAGTTTGGTGTAAAAATAATAAATGAATTATAGTTATTATTAAAATAATAAATGGAAATAGAAAATGAAAAGTGTAAAATCGAGTTAATGTTGCATTATCAACAGCGAATCCCCCTCAAATTCAGTTAACTAATATATTTCCTAAATATGGAATAGCAGATAATAAGTTAGTAATAACAGTAGCCCCTCAAAAAGATATTTGTCCTCAAGGTAAAACATAACCTATAAAAGCTGTTGCTATTAATAAAAATAAAATAATTACTCCAACAAATCAAGTTAATTTTAAGTTAAAGGATTCGTAATAAATTCCTCGACCAATATGAAAGTAAATACAAATAAAAAAAAAAGATGCTCCATTAGCATGTAATGTTCGAATTAATCAACCATAATTTACATTTCGGCAAATATAATTTACTCTATAGAAAGAAATTTCAATATTTGCTGAATAATATATAGTTAAAAATAATCCGGTAATAATTTGAATTATTAAACATAATGCTAATAATGACCCGAAATTTCATCATGATGAAATATTAGAAGGAGATGGAAGATCAATTAAAGAATTATTAATAATTTTTATAATTGGGTGAGTTTTTCGAATAGGTAAAAAATAATTTATCATTAGTGATTAATTAAATAATTGAACGTAAAGGCCCAAAAAAAATATTTGTAATTTTTACTACTGCAATAAGAGTAATAAATAAATAAATAATTAATATTATTATTAAAAAATAAGTTTGATTATTATATAATTTTGATAAACTAAAATTATATTCATTATTTGAAAATAAAAATATATTGAAAAAATTTAATATTTCATCATTAAAACTTGAATTTATTCAAAATAAATTATTTTTATAATAAAATGAAATTATAATTAAAAATAAAATTCTTGAAAATATTAATATTTTATTTAAAATTGAAATTTTAAATAATTCATTAGAAGCAATTCTAGAAACATAAATAAATAATACTAATAAACCTCCTAAAAAAATTAAAAATAAAATATATGAAAATCAATAAGTATTAATTAGTATTCCAGATAAAATACATGTTAAAAGAGTTTGTAATAAAATTAACAATCCTATTGAAAGTGGATTATTAATAAAAAATATAAATAATGAAATAAATAAAATTAAATTAGATAAAAAAATTTTAGTAATTTCAAAGAATAGTTTAATAAAAATGATAATTTTGGAGATTATTGATAAAGGCCATCTTTTTCTTTGAAGTTTTTAAAGAAAAATTCTTATTTTTGATTTACAAGACCAAAGTTTTTTTTTAAACTATAAAAACAATAACAAATGACAAATATAAGTTTAATTATTATTATATTTTTTATTGGAAATATAATTTTTGTTTCTAAGCAAAAACATTTATTAATTGTTTTAATAAGATTAGAATTTATTGTTTTAAGAATTTTTTTTTTTTTTGTATTATATTTAATAATAATTGATTATAATATATATATATTAATAGTTTTTTTAGTTTTTACAGTTTGTGAAGGAGCTTTAGGTTTATCAATTTTAGTTTCAATAATTCGAACACATGGAAATGATTATTTTCAAAGTTTTAATTTAATTTAATGATAAAATATTTATTTATAATAATTTTTATAATACCTATATGTTTTAAGCAAAATATATTTTGAATGGTTCAATTTATATTTATATTTTTGATGGTTATTTTTATAAATATAAGAATTTCAATTATGAATTTTTTTAATTTAAGTTATATATTTGGATGTGATATAATTTCATATGGTTTAATTTTACTAAGAATTTGAATTATATTTTTAATAATTATAGCTAGAGAAAGATTAAATAAGGGGGATATTTATAAAAGTTTATTTTTATTTAATATTATTTTTTTAATAATAATGTTATATTTAACTTTTAGAACTATAAATTTATTTTTATTTTATCTATTTTTTGAGGGGAGATTAATTCCTACATTAATATTAATTATTGGTTGAGGATACCAACCTGAACGAATTCAAGCAGGAATATATTTATTATTTTATACTTTATTTGCTTCTTTACCTTTATTAATAGGAATTTTTTATATTTATAAAGAAATAAATTTTATAATTATATATTTAATAAAGTTTTATGATTATAATTTAATTTTATTATATTTAAGTTTAATTCTTGCATTTTTAGTGAAAATGCCTATATATTTTGTTCACTTATGATTACCAAAAGCTCATGTAGAAGCTCCTATTTCCGGGTCTATAATTTTAGCTGCTATTATATTAAAGTTAGGGGGATATGGGTTGTTACGAATTATAATTATTTTACAAAAAGTAAATTTAAAAATAGGATATTTATGAGTAGTAATTAGATTAATTGGTGGATTTTTTATTAGTTTAAAATGTTTTTGTCAAATTGATATTAAGTCTTTAATTGCTTATTCTTCTGTTGCTCATATAAGATTGGTGATTGGGGGATTAATAACAATAAATTATTGAGGATTCCTAGGATCTTATATTTTAATAATTGGTCATGGATTATGTTCTTCTGGAATATTTTGTCTTTCAAACATTAATTATGAACGTTTAAATAGACGAAGAATATTTATTAATAAAGGAATAATAAATTTTATACCTTCTATGAGATTATGATGATTTTTATTAATATCTTCAAATATAGCTGCCCCTCCTTCATTAAATTTAATAGGTGAAATTAGTCTGATTAATAGATTAGTTAGTTGATCTTGATGAAGAATGATTATATTAATAATAATTTCTTTTTTTAGAGCCGGCTATAGATTATATTTATATTCTTTTACTCAACATGGTAAATTTAATATAAGAATTTATAGATTTTATGTAGGAACTTCTCGTGAATATTTAATATTAATATTACATTGATTACCTTTAAATATTTTAGTTTTAAAAATTGATTATAGAATAATTTGATTTTATTTAAATAATTTAATAAAAATATTGATTTGTGGAGTCAAAAATATGATTTAATTTCATTTTAAATTATTAAAAAATATTCTTTATGTTTTATTAGTTTTTTTTTTTTATTTTTTTTTATGTTAATTAATTTTTTTATAGTAATTTATTTTATTATAAATAATTTAATTTTTTTTTTAGAGTGGGAAATTATTTCTTTTAATTCAATAAGAATTGTAATATCAATTTTATTAGATTGAATATCATTATTATTTATGATATTTGTTTCTTTAATTTCTTCTTCTGTTATTTTTTATAGAATAAGATATATAAGATCAGAATTAAATTTAAGTCGTTTTATTTATTTAGTTTTAATGTTTGTTTTTTCAATAATATTATTAATTATTAGTCCTAATATAATTAGAATTTTATTAGGATGAGATGGATTAGGGTTAGTTTCTTATTGTTTAGTAATTTATTACCAAAATATTAAATCTTATAATGCTGGGATATTAACTGCTTTATCAAATCGAATTGGAGATGTTATAATTTTATTATTAATTTCTTGAATGATAAATTATGGAAGATGAAATTATATTTTTTATTTAAATTTTATAAGAAATGATTTTTCAATAAAAATTATTGGAGTTTTAGTTATTATTGCGGCTATAACTAAAAGTGCACAAATTCCTTTTAGATCATGACTTCCAGCTGCTATAGCAGCTCCTACCCCTGTGTCAGCTTTAGTTCATTCTTCTACATTAGTTACAGCAGGAGTTTACTTATTGATTCGTTTTAATAATTTATTAATTGATATGATTTTTTTAAAAATTTTATTACTTGTATCTGGCTTAACTATATTAATAGCTGGAATTTGTGCTAATTATGAATTTGATTTAAAAAAAATTATTGCTCTATCAACATTAAGTCAGTTAGGTTTAATAATAAGAATTTTAAGAATGGGATTTAATGATTTAGCTTTTTATCATTTATTAACTCATGCTATATTCAAAGCTTTATTATTTATATGTGCTGGAGTTATTATTCATATAATAAATGATAATCAAGATATTCGAATAATAGGGGGAATTAGAGTTTATATTCCTATAACTTCTTTATGTTTAAATATTTCGAATTTGGCTTTATGTGGAATTCCTTTTTTAGCTGGATTTTATTCAAAAGATATAATTTTAGAGATAGTTAGAATAAGAAATTTAAATTTTTTAATTTTTTTTTTATTTTATTTTTCTACTGGTTTAACAATATTTTATACTATTCGTTTATTAATGTATTTAATAATTAATGAATTTAATTTATTATCAATTTATAATTTATACGATGAAGATTATATTATATTAAAAAGAATAGTAATTTTATTATTCATAAGTTTAGTTTCAGGGAGAGTTTTAAGATGAATAATTTTTTGTTTTCCTTATATAATTTATTTACCTTTTTCTATAAAAATAATAGTAATTTATGTTACTATATGGGGTTTACTGTCAGGTTATTTAATTAGAAATATAAAAATTTATTCAATAAATAAATTTTTATATTTTTATGAATTAAGATATTTTTTTGTAGTTATATGATTTTTACCTAGTTTGTCTACTTATGGTTTAAATTATTTTTATTTAAAAATAAGTCAAATATTATATAAAAATGTTGATTTAGGTTGAAGAGAAATATATAGAGGTCAAGGATTATTTAAAATTATTAAAAATAATTCTTTAATATATTATATTTATCAAATAAATAATTTTAAAATTTATTTATTTAGATTTATTTTATGAATACTATTAATAGTAATTTTTTTAGTAATTTAATTTAAATAGCTTAATTATTAGAGTGCAATATTGAAGATATTGAGGTGATAGAAAAATCTTTAAATAAATAATTATTTATAAAAAAATTTTTTTATTTTTACAATGAAAATGTAATGTTTTAAATAAACTATATAAATAAAGAAATATTAATGATACAATCACTATAAATTAAGTTAGCAGCTTAATTATAATATATTTCTAATTGGAATTTTCTTATTCAATTTTATCATTAACAGTGATATACCTCTTTTTGGTTTCAATTAATAAATAAGGAGTTATTAACTCTATCTTTTAAGTCGAAATTAAATGCAAATCATTGCTTCTTATTTAAGATAAATTGAATTTATTCAATAATTTTTGAGTGCAAATCAAATGTTTAATTAAACTATAATCCTAATTTGATCAATTTAATATATTTTGGTTTCATTCATGATAAATTCCTAATAATAATATTAAAATAAAAAAAAAACTAATTTTAAATCAAGTTAAAAAATTAACTAAATTGAATGTTGGAATAATCGGAAAAATTAAAGCAATTTCTACATCAAAAATTAAAAAAATTATTGTAATTAAAAAAAAATGTAAAGAAAATGGTATTCGAGCTAAAGATTTAGGGTCAAATCCACATTCAAATGGGGAACATTTTTCTCGATCTAAAAAAGATTTTTTTGAAATAATAAATGAAATTAATATGAAAATATTTGCAATAATTATTATAATTGAAGATATTATTATTATTAATATAATTATTCATATTAAAATTATTAAACTTTTTGATTGGAAGTCAAATATACTAAATATATTATATGAATAATTAATTTCCTCATCAATAAATTGAAATATAAAGAAATAATCAAACTACGTCAACAAAATGTCAATATCATGCTGCTGCTTCAAATCCAAAATGATGAGTTCTTGAAAAATGATTATAAATATGTCGAATAAAACATGTTAATAAAAAAATTGTTCCAATAATTACATGTAATCCATGAAATCCTGTTGCTATAAAAAATGTTGATCCATAGATTCTGTCAGCAATAGAAAATGGTGCTTCTAAATATTCATAAGCTTGAAGGATAGTAAAGTAAAATCCTAAAAAAATGGTTAAGAAAAGTCTTTGGGTAACTTGAGTATAATTATTATCTATTAAAGCATGATGAGCTCAAGTTACTGTAATTCCAGATGTAATTAAAATAATGGTATTTAATAGGGGAATTTGGAATGGGTTAAATGAAATAATACTAGTTGGAGGTCAAATTGATCCAATTTCAATATTAGGGGATAAACTTCTGTGAAAAAAAGCTCAAAAAAAAGAAATAAAAAAGAAAATTTCAGAAATAATAAATAAAATTATTCCTCATCGAAGACCTTTAGAAACTATTAAAGTATGTTTACCTTGAAATGTTCCCTCACGACAAATATCTCGTCATCATTGAAATATAGTTAATAATACAATAATATATCCAATAAATATAAGATTTATACTAAAGTTATGAAATCATTTTACTAATCCAGTAACTAATGTTATTACACCAATAGCTCCTGTTAAAGGTCAGGGACTATAATCAACTAAATGATAAGGATGGTTATGATTAGACATTAATTTACTTCACTAGAATAAAGAGTTCTTAAAATAGAAATTACATAAGATTGAATAATAGCTACAGCTGATTCTAAAATTAATAATAAAATTTGAATAATAATTAAAATAATTACTAAATAATTAGGTATATTAATACCAGTATTTCTTAATAAAGTTAAAAGTAAATGTCCTGCAATTATATTAGCTGTTAATCGTACAGCTAATGTTCCTGGTCGAATAATATTACTAATGGTTTCAATTAATACTATAAAAGGCATTAAAATTGTTGGAGTTCCTTGGGGGATTATATGAATAAATATATGTTGGGTGTTATTAATTCATCCATAGATTATAAATCTTAATCATAATGTTAATGATAGAGAAAGAGATATATTTAGGTGACTTGTTCTTGTAAAAATATAGGGGAATAATCCTAAAAAATTATTAAATAAAATAAAAAAAAATAATGAAATAAAAATAAAAGTTGATCCATTAATTCCATTAACTCCTAATAAAGTTTTAAATTCATTATGAAGTTTGTTTGAAATAAAATTTCAAAGTAAATAATGACGATTAGGTAAAAATCAAAATGATAAAGGAATAAATATTAAACCGATAAATGTTCTAATTCAATTAAATGGAAAATTAAATAAATTTGTAGAAGGATCAAAAATTGAAAATAAATTATTTATCATTTTCAAGAATTTTTATTAAAATTATATTTATTAATTTTTTTTAAGTTAAAATTAATTTTATAATTAAAAATAAAATAATTTATTACTATAAAAAAAATAAAAATAATAATAAAAAATAATAGAGATATTATTCAATTAATTGGTATTATTTGAGGAATAAAAGAATATTACTTTTGTAATAATTTAAATTTGACATATTTATGTTATTTATTAACTAATTCTTTATCATTAGAAGTAATTGCTAATTTACCATAAAATGGTTTAAGAGACCAGTACTTGCTTTCAGTCATCTAATGAATAATTATTAATTCAATTAATAAAATTTTTTATTGAAATTCTTTCTACAACAATAGGTATAAAACTATGATTCGCTCCACAAATTTCAGAACATTGTCCATAAAAAATTCCTGGTCGATTAATAAAAAATCTAGTTTGGTTTAAACGTCCTGGATTAGCATCAATTTTTACTCCTAATGATGGAATTGTTCACGAGTGAATAACGTCTGTAGCTGTTACTAAAACACGAATTTGATTATTTATGGGTAAAATAATTCGATTATCAACATCTAATAAACGAAAATTAGATAAATTATTTGATTGAATTATATATGAATCAAATTCAATATTATTAAAATCAGAATATTCATATCTTCAATATCATTGATGTCCAATTGATTTAAGTGTAATTAAGGGATTATTAAGTTCATCTAAAAGATATAATAATCGTAAAGAAGGTAAAGCGATGAAAATTAAAGTAATAGCTGGTAAAATAGTTCAAATCAATTCAATTATTTGGCCTTCTAATAGGAATCGATTAATATAATTATTAAAAAATAAATTTATTATTAAATATGCTACTAAAATTGTAATTATAATTAAAATAATTAATGTATGATCATGGAAAAAAATAATTTGTTCTATTAATGGAGAGGTTCTATTTTGGTAATTAAAATTTGATCAAGTTGCCATTTCTAAAAAAAGGATATTCCTTTATAAATGGGGTTTAAATCCATTACATATAATCTGTCATATTAGAAATTTCTTAAAATAGGAAGTTCATTATATGAATGTTCGGATGGAGGTAAATTTTGATATCATTCAATTGAGGAAGGTATATTTAAAGAAAATAAAATTATTCGTTGATTAATTATTGATTCTCAAATAATAATAATAATTAAAATTATTGAAAATATTGAAATATAAGATCCAAAGGATGAAATAATATTTCAAGATATAAAATTATCAGGATAATCTGAATAACGACGAGGTATACCTGCTAATCCTAAAAAATGTTGGGGAAAAAATGTTAAATTAACTCCAATAAATATAGAAATGAATTGAATTTTTAATAAATAAGGATTTAATATTAGTCCTGTAAATAAAGAATATCAATGAACAAATCCTCCTAAAATAGCAAATACTGCTCCTATAGATAAAACATAATGGAAATGTGCCACTACATAGTAAGTATCGTGTAAAGTAATATCAATTGATGAATTAGCTAAAACTACTCCAGTTAATCCTCCAACTGTAAAAAGAAAAATAAATCCTAATCTTCATAATATTGAAGGATTATAATTAATTTGTGTTCCATGAAGGGTTGCTAATCAACTAAAAATTTTAATTCCTGTTGGTACTGCAATAATTATAGTTGCTGATGTAAAATAAGCTCGTGTATCAATATCTATACCTACTGTAAATATATGATGAGCTCAAACAATAAATCCAAGTAATCCAATTGCTATTATAGCATAAATTATCCCTAAACAACCAAAGGTTTCTTTTTTTCCACTTTCTTGAGAAATAATATGAGAAATTATCCCAAATCCAGGAAGAATTAAAATATAAACTTCTGGATGTCCAAAAAATCAAAATAAGTGTTGATAAAGAATAGGATCACCACCTCCTGCAGGATCAAAAAATGATGTATTTAAATTTCGATCAGTTAAAAGTATAGTGATAGCTCCGGCTAAAACTGGGAGAGATAAAAGAAGTAATAAGGCTGTAATACCTACAGCTCAAACAAATAAAGGTAATTGGTCAAATGATATATTATTAATTCGTATATTAATAATAGTAGTAATAAAGTTGATTGCTCCTAAAATTGAGGAAATACCAGCTAAATGAAGAGAAAAAATAGCTAAATCTACAGATGAGCCTCCATGAGCAATATTAGATGAAAGTGGGGGATAAACAGTTCATCCAGTTCCTGCTCCATTTTCTACAATTCTTCTTGAAATTAATAAAATTAATGACGGGGGGAGAAGTCAAAATCTTATGTTATTTATTCGAGGAAATGCTATATCTGGGGCTCCTAGTATAAGTGGGACTAATCAATTTCCAAATCCTCCAATTATAATAGGTATAACTATAAAGAAAATTATAATAAAAGCATGAGCTGTGACAATAGTATTGTAAATTTGATCATCTCCAATTAAAGAACCTGGATTACCAAGTTCTATTCGAATTAAAATTCTAAGAGATGATCCAATTATTCCTGCCCAAATTCCAAAAATAAAATATAAAGTTCCAATATCCTTATGATTTGTTGAGAATATTCATTTTCGCTAATAAAATGGCTGAGTTATAAGCGATAAATTGTAAATTTATTAACGAGAAATTATCTCTTTTATTAAGTTTTATATTCAAATATGATTTAAAATTGCAAATTTTAAGGTATAATTAAAATTATTAAAACTTAAATTTAATTTAAGGCTTAAAGAATTTCTTTATAAATAATTTTGAAGATTATTAGTTTATTTAACTTAAAACCTTAAATTAAATAAAAAATGTTCTAATAATTATTCCTAGTAAAGAAAATATATTAAAAAAATAAATTAAAAAAAATAAATTATTTTTAATAAAAATTTTAAATCATTTTAATTTTAAAGAAAAAAATATAAATGAGGAATAAATAATTCGAATATAAATAAATAATATAATTAATCTTCTTATAATGAAAAAAAAATTAATAATAATAAAATTATTATTAATTATATAATTAATAATAATTCATTTAGGAAAAAATCCTAAAAAAGGAGGTAAACCTCCTAATGAGAGAAAATTAATTATAATAGAAAATTTAATTAGGAAATTATAATTAAAATTAAATAATTGATTTATGTAAAAAATATTAGTAATGTAAAATAAAAAACATGAAATAAATAAAAATATTGAGTAAAATAAAAAGTATATTAATCATAAATTTTCTCTAATTAATAATGCTGAAATTAATCAACCAATATTATTAATCGAAGAAAAAGTTAATAATTTACGCAAAGAAGTTTGATTAAATCTTCCAATTGTTCCAATAATTACATTAAAAATTATAATAAAAATTAAAAAATTAAAATTAATATTATAAGATAATAAGATTATAGGGGAAATTTTTTGTCAGGTTATTAAAATAAATCTATTTGGTCATGATAAACCTTCTATAATATTAGGAAATCAAAAATGAAACGGTACAGAGCCTATTTTTATTAATATTGCAGAATTTATAATAATTGATAAGAAATCATTAAATATAAATATTTTTATAAAAAATAAGTTTAATAAAATAGAAAATAAAAAATTAATTGATGCAATAGATTGAGTTAAGAAATATTTTAAAGAAGCTTCTGAATTTAATAAATTATTGGGGGAGGAAATTAAGGGGATAAATCTTAATAGATTAATTTCTAAACCAATTCAACATCCTAATCATGAGTTTGAGGAAATAGAAATTATAGTTCTAAAAAATAAAATAAATAAAAAAAATATTTTATTTGAGTTATTAATTAATAAAATAAAAAATAAGAATAATATATTCTAAATATGAATTATAATTCATTATAAAAATTATATTTTAGTGTAAGATGCACAATAATTTTTGAAATTATTAGATATAGTTTAATTCTATAAAATATAATAAAGGTAAATATTTACATTATTTATCCTATCAGAATAATCCTTTAATCAGGCACTTTATTTTTAAAAAAAAGGGATTTCCTTTATATTTGGGGTATGAACCCAAAAGCTTTATTTAGCTTATTTTTAA